AAATAGATGTAGCAAATTCGGTGTTATGTCAATTACATACAATATATGGAATTAATATACACATATATGATATAAAGAGAATATTGTAGATTAATCTATAGAAACTTAAGCCTTTATCTTTATTCTAGATTACAACCTTATAGACTAAGTTTATAGACTAAGAAAGAGATAGATAGTATGGTAGAAAGATGCATCTTTCTACCATACTATCTATCTCTTAGAAAACTGCTGATTATAGTGCGCTCATTTCATTTAAGTTAAGACGTGAAATTGGAATCCTTTTCATTTGACTTCGTCAATTTTTGATAAGAACTCAGAAGGAAAGTTTCATTCAAATGAATTTTCAAATTCATTTGAATTAATCATTTTGGCTGACTGTTTTTACGTAAATGATAAGCAGAAAGGCGGTAGGAACTAGAATGAATAGTGCAGTAGCAATAAATGCAAGAATATTTACTTCCATAATCTCATCAGTTTTTTTACTTCGCAATAACTCGGGATTTAATCCCCTAGAGATGATAAATCTTTCGGCTGTAAATTCAATGAATGAATTACCTCTCGATGATCTTGAATCGGATCAATATCATGAATAACAATATCTGATCTATCAAATCAACCCGTCGTCAAGACTTGAATAGTATAACATAGGAAGTTCTTTTATCCATACCGAATCATAATTTGGATTCCTGACTCAATCAATCCAAAATTCCTTTATTTATCATCCGTTTCCTTGTTTTTTCTATAACCTATCTTGCGTCTTCCTTGGACAATCATCTGATGAAGGATCATCAGATTGCCTTTCCACTTCGATTAATTACATAGTTCCAAACCTAAACAAACAATAAAAGCGAAATCGAAAAAATAGGAAAGCAAAAAGGAGTCTTTATTTCTTTTTGCTTTGGGAATGAAAGTATGCCCCTCGACACCCTTTACTAGTTCATAGAAGGGAAAAAATGAATTGATGTATTTATTTGATTTTGATCCGTCGGGACTGGCGGGGCTCGAACCCGCAGCTTCCGCCTTGACAGGGCGGTGCTCTAACCGATTGAACTACAATCCCGGGGAAAGGAAATAGGGGATCTAGCAGAAAATTGGATTCTTTTTTTTTTTTTATTTTTTTATCTTCGTGGGCTCTTTCTGAAGGACAGGAGGGTTTATACCATCTCATGGTAGATTGGCGGATTATTGGGCCGAGCTGGATTTGAACCAGCGTAGACATATTGCCAACGAATTTACAGTCCGTCCCCATTAACCGCTCGGGCATCGACCCAGGAAGAATCAATTTTAGGCTTATTGGTAATCCATGATCAACTTCCTTTCATAGTACCCTACCCCCAGGGGAATTCGAATCCCCGCTGCCTCCTTGAAAGAGAGATGTCCTAAACCACTAGACGATGGGGGCCAACTTGACCAACCGCCCTCATACTATGATCATAGTATGATCAGTTTTTTGAAATTGTCAATATAATGGAATGATCAGATCCGGGGGATCTTTCCGTTTTTCATAATTGTATAGAATTTTTGGATTCGCCATTCATATTCATGAATCATTCATTAGAATCGACATTCTCTAGATAAATCTAATCTAGAGAGCGGGAGCAAAATCAAAAAGTTATGAAAAATTTTCTTTAAGACTTTAGTTCAAGGGGACGAGTAGAATCTCTTCATGACATGATTCGATGAAATATCTTGAAATGAATTTTATGTCCAATTGGTAAGTGTACGTGTATGTTATGTTGAATTTTGTTTTCATTAAGGATCATCTCAATAAAATAAATTAGGACCGGTCTTGAAACAATTCATTTTACCCTAGACTTTCTAGGAAAATCCATTTGATTATTCAAAAATCAGCTACTAGCCACTATGAGTATACTGTATATATATATGTATATAATCTATTTGCATATAGAGATTTTATCTACATAGTGACTCGTCCGGGAATGAAATCAAATAAGCCCTTTTAACTCAGTGGTAGAGTAACGCCATGGTAAGGCGTAAGTCATCGGTTCAAATCCGATAAGGGGCTTTTTTTTGTATTTGGAATACAAAAGGAACTAACCAGATAATACGTTATCATTATACTGAGTTAGAGTATAGTAGTTCTAGTTAAAAAATGGAACATTTGTTCGGACAATTTTCATTATTATGAATAATCATAAGTCGCCTCTTGAATCGCCAAAGATCCCTATTTTCCATTATACCAAGCAAATCCATGGGAAAGATTCGAAATCAACAAAACAAAAGTAAAAAGAAAAAGTAAGTGGACCTGACCCATTTAATTATAACTATATCCGCTATTCTGATATTAAAATTCGATAGAGATTAAATTTGAATTAGAACAGCCGGCCACCCCCTTTTTTGAATTTCATTTCTTTGGAGTTGGAAAGAATTTGTCGATATTTCCGATTCAATCTTCTTGTTCCTAGATTTTCTATGGGAATAACAATTTATTCCCCTCCTCTACAGAAAAACCTTTCTTTCAAGTCACAAGATAAGAGCC